CGGCGGAGGACCAAGAGATCACCCGACCCCTTACATCTGTAACGCTCACAATAGTATTGTTGAAACTTGCTTGAACATAAATAACTCCTTTTGGTATTTTACGTACATTCTTACGTGAACCAATACGTTCATTCCTGCGTGAACCGATTTTTGGTAAAACTTTTGCCATATTTTATCATTTCATAAATATAAATCAGTGATCGATGGATATATCCATTTCATGTCAAAATAGACCTTTTTTTTTTATTTGTACATCGGATCCTTTAGGGATCTACCGCTTAGAAAGATTACCCTTGTCTTTGTTTATGTCTCGGGTTGGAACAAATTATTAAAATTCGCCCCCGTCGACGTATCAGTCGACATTTTTCACAAATTTTACGAACAGAGGCCCTTATTTTCATATTTGTTATTCCTTCATTGTGTATTTGTTATTCCTTCATTGTGAATATACATACTTCTTGAAGCAAATGAGTTTTGAAATCTTGACTTTTATTCCTATCAAAAGAATATTGAAGTTGAAAAAACTACCTAATCATTCGAATATTTGTTGCGGAATTTCTAACTTAGACTTAGACGCTCTACGGTCAAATCATAATAACTTCCTTCCATTTTTTTGACTCTTTCATTTTATTTAAAACCTTCTTGAAGGATCAACTAATGTAATGACTAATATAATGTCGGAAGAATGCTATTAGAAACCCGTTCTTTTTCTTTTTTTTTCACAAAACAAATCTAAAATCCGGATAAAATTTGGATATCCGAAAGATTACCATTTGGATATCAGAAAGATTACCATATATAACACAAGATTTCTCCACCGATTCGTTCTAATCGAGCTTCTCGGTCTGTCATTATACCCCGAGAAGTAGAAAGAATTACAATTCCCATCCCGCCTAAAATTCTAGGAATTTTTTGATAATTAGAATAGATTCGTAGACCGGGTCCACCGACCCGTTTTAAATTTAGATTCATTCTATACGGTCCTCTCCTATTCCTTCTATGTCGTAGGGTTAATTCCAAAAAATTTTTGTTGGCTTCCCCATGTTTCCTCACATTTTCAATAAAACCTTCGCGTAAAAGTATTTTAATAATGTTTGCGGCGATGTTAGTAGATGTTATTCGAACAGTTCCTTTTCTATCCATGTCAGTATTGCGTATATAGGTTATTATGTCAGCAATAGTGTCCTTACCCATAATAAATTTAAATTATCATTACCTCCTAATCTTGATATAATCAACATACTTTTTTTATGAATTAATTAATTATTTTAAAATTTATTATTTTAATAAGTTTTAATAAATTTAAGTTTTAATAAATTATGAATTAACTATAATTTAATTTAACTCTATTTAATTTAAAAAATTGATAATAAATTTTAATAAATTATGAATTAATTATTTTAAGAACTAAAAATTAATTATTTTAAGAAATAAATAATAAATTTATTACATATATATGACATATATATGCGTAAAACACAATCTACTAATTAATTTAAATTAATAAATTAAATTTATTTCATGCCACTATTAGAACTAAAGTAGATTATGATCTTATTTTAAATGTTATATTTCATCTTATCTTTTCTACTGCTTTATCTTATAAAATTATCTTAGAAAACTTCAGGTGCTAATGAAATTATTTTAGTGAAATTTAACTGTCTCAATTCCCGTGCGATCGCACCAAAAATTCTAGTTCCCTTTGGATTCCCTTCTTGATCGATGACAACTGCAGCATTGTCATCATATCGTATTATCATACCGTTGTTACGTTTGAGTTCTTTACAAGTACGTACAATTACAGCTCTGATCACTTCTGATTTTTCTAGAGATGAATTTGGTAGTGCGTCTTTGATCACAGCAACAATAATGTCACCGATATGTCCATATCGTCGATTACTAGTTCTTATAATTCGAATACACATCAATTCTTTGGCTCCGCTGTTATCTGCTACATTCAAATGGGTCTGAGATTGGATCATATCCGTTTTTGATTTGTTATTTCAATGCAAAGAAAAAAAAAGAAAAAGAAATATTGTTTGTCCAAAAGAAAAAATAAAAAAGATACTTGCGATTGTTTGTTTTCATTCCCAAGGTCTTTTTTCTTTTGATTCTATATACTTATCCCGACATAATGAATTGAGTTCGTATAGGCATTTTGGACGCTGCTATTGAAATAGCCCTTCTAGCTATATTTTCTGCTACTCCGCTTATTTCATAAAGTATTCTACCCGGTTTAGCGACAGCTACCCAATATTCGGGGGAGCCTTTCCCCGAACCCATACGTGTTTCTGTAGGTCTTACGGTAACGGGTTTGTCGGGAAATATACGTACCCATATTTTTCCGCCGCGGCGCGCATTTCGTGTCATTGCCCGACGTCCCGCTTCTATTTGTCTAGATGTGATCCAAGCGGGTTCAAGTGCCTGAAGAGCATATTTACCGAAACAAATACGATTACCTCGATAAGATATTCCTTTCATTCTTCCTCTATGTTGTTTACGGAATCGCGTTCTTTTAGGGTTATAGTTGATGGTTCTTTCTCTACTCCATCTCTATTACAGAACCGAACATGAGAGTTTCTTCTCATTCAGCTCCTCGTGAATGAACTCATTCAAATAAAAAAATCTATCTATGTATGTAATTGATGAATAATATACTGAATCATGGGAATCTTTGAGATTTGACCTATCATTTACTATTTACTTATTCATTTACTATTTACTAAAGTTAATTTAGTAAAGTTAATTTTTATTTACCAATTAATTTATTAATTCTAATTAGTTCATTAATTCTATTATTAATTCTATTCAATATTTCTATTTTATTATTTCTATTTTATATTTCTATTTTATTTTTTTTTTATTTAATTTTTTTATAAGTCTTTATTATTATGATTTTATTATTATGCTATTAGGTTCCTTAAAGTTTAGGAATCCAATAACATAATAATCTTCGCGGGCGAATATTTACTCTTTCAATATTTACTTCAATTTGTAGGGTTAACCCATCATCTCTCAGAATAAATAAATTGTTTCCTGGTTCGTTTCGCCATCCCGCCCAATAAATCATTAAGATTCGTTTTCAATGAAAAAAAAATCTTATGTATTCACCGATTCCGTCGTTCCCATCCCTTCTTGATTAATGGTTAGGTCTTATTTTTACAGCGGAGCCTCTAATCCAATTCCCTAATAAAATGATGCAATTTGATGAAATTCGTTCTTGAGTCAACCTTCTCAATCTTTATTGGCCCGAGGCTCTTGATTTTTTTTTGTTCTTTGTTCTATGAACAGCTTCCTTTAATTTTAAATTAGTTTTAAATTAATTGGTATTGATGCTTTATTACCTTGTCTTTTATGAGATGACTCATAGACCTTACATATTGGAATCCTATATCGTTGATATCTTTTTTTCTTTCTTTCTCTCACCTTTTCATTTATCCGCAATATTTTATATTTTGCTTTACACCTCATAATCAGATTAGTTTTTCTTTTGTTTTTGTTTATGCAAAAAGTATTTCAATTACTATAATCATAATGCTATGACTAATATAGCCATATCTTGACTTCCTCTTTAGATCCAAATAATGCGAAGTGATGAGTTGGGTTATTATTTCTATATTTATTAGTTCATAGTATGGGTTAATCCATCTTTTTTTATCATCCCGATCCTCAAAATAAAAAAACAACGAGTCGCACATTAAGCATAGCAATTATATCAAATTATCAATAGGATTTTTTATTTTATTCAACCTTATATAATTATAATTCTAATTGTTCTTTTTTTTGTTCAATCAAAATAAAAACAAAGAAGTAAATAATTTGTCATTTTTTGTGCTATTTCTATCAATGGCTAGAACGTAAAAATGACAAGTTAAATTAAGGATCTTCTATTTCTTGTTCTTGTCTACAAATAGCCAAATTTTTATGCCTAATACCCCATATAAAGTCCTAACTGTATAGGAACAATAATCAATTTTAGCTCGAATAGTTTGTAGAGGAACCCTGCCTTCTCTAATCCATTCGACGCGTGCAATTTCTTTTCCGTCAAGACGCCCTCCAATTTGTATTTGAATTCCTTTTGTATCCGTCTGTTCAGTTAATTCAATAGCCTTTTTTATTGCTTTGCGAAAAGAAACTCTATTCTTTAATTGTCCGGCTATAAATTCTGCAAGAATATTGGGGTGCCCGTAAGGGTTTGTAATTCTTGTAATAGCAATGTTGAGTTTTCTATTTACAAAATTCAGTTCTTTTTTTACATTCATCTGTAATTCTTCGATTCTTTTAGGTTTATCTTCTATTAATAATTTTGGGAATCCCATATATATTAAGATTTGAATCACATCGATTCTTTTTTGAATTTCTATATGTCCAATTCCCTCAAGACCGGAAGATATTTTTATATTTTTTTGTACATAATTCTTGATACAGTTTCTTATTTTTTGATCTTCTTTTAAACTGTCAAAATAATTTTTTGATTGGGCAAACCAAATAGAATGATAACCTTGGGTTGTACCAAGTCTGAAACCCAGTGGATTTATTTTTTGTCCCATAATTCTCCAATACTATACATATTATGAAATGTTGTATCTGTGGACTTATTTTTCGTTTTCCACCTTGATTTTTTTAAGCTTATGTTAGAGTCTTCATGTTCTTCATAGAATTCATATAAAGCTATATTTTTTAATACAATAGTTATATGACAAGTGGGTCTTTTTATGAGATAATTCCGCCCACGAGCCCGAGGTTTTAATTTTTTAACATTAGTCCCTTCGTTGACTTCGGCTTTACTAATGACAAAACTGGCTTCGTTAAAATCCATATTAGGATTAGCATTTGTTACTGCAGAATAAATCAATTTAAAAATGGAATAACATGTTCGATAAGGCATGAGTTCGAGTATCATAAGTGTTTCTTCGTAAGAACGCCCACGAATTTGATCAATTATTCTTCTCGCTTTGTGGGGGGACAGAGATATATGTTGACCTAAAGTATATACTTCT